AACGAGTCATGAAGGGTATAACGAACATACCCTGTCTCCACATTGGATCAAGAACAGGGTCAGAAGGATCAAAAACTGCTATTTCATACAGGGCCATCGAACCGGCCCAACCAGCAACCAAAGCTGTATGCATTATATGAACAGAAAGCAACCGTCCGGGATCATTCAATACAACGGTATGAACACGATACCAAGGCAAACCCATGGAAATACCCCTTTATGAAAGAAAAAAGACACTATGTAACTTTATTGCATTGTAAAAGACTATACTATGACTATGTTATGGACCCCCCTATTTAGTTTTAGTAAATTATTTCAACGCAAGGGTTCATATTTGTTCTATTCTGTTGGTAATAATGGAACAATTTTGTTCGTAGGAACAAAGAGAAGCAGATTTATTCTATACTCGATAAGTACCAATACGCAATGGGGAAGTGAATGCCATTTTCTATGAGCGAATGTGCCCATACTTGTTCATCATTAGAGGACACTATTCGTAATAATTTTCCCTTTTTTTCTTGCTTTCTTTATCAAATTTTCATAAATGATGAATAAAATCTTATGAATTGAATAAAATCTGATTAGGATAAAGTACAATATTATAAAGAAAAAGAAAGGCTTTGTTACGTTTCCACATCAAAGTAAAATATAGTACTTAGTTCTTTTTTATTTCATTTAATGCCTATTGGTGTCCCAAAAGTACCTTTTCGAAGTCCTGGAGAGGAAGATGCATCTTGGCTTGACATATAGTGCGACTTGTCAGATATATTTGGTCATATGGGATTTCCCCGTTTTCTCCCCAATCGAGATATCCTCTGTTTCGCCCACGAAAGATTCATTTCATCATCAAAATTTTGGAGCGTGAAGTGCAATTAGATCCGTTTTGGGGGGGATTCGGATTACTATTATCAATTAGAAGAATTTATGGTTGTCTTAGTTGGACTACTACATTGAAGTATCCAGGCTCCGTTAAAAAAAACCAAGTGGTAATATATCTATTTCTATTTTATTTTATATCATAAAGTATTCCTTTTTTTAAAGAAAAATTTTTTTCAAACTATTATGTTAATCAATTGAGTAATATGCATGAATCCGTCAACCTTTTTTACGGAATGCATGAATTGAAAAAAAGGGGGGGATAACAAAAAGAAGTGGTAATGGGAACATTTGTACTATATGTGCAAATCAAAATCGGGCGGATCTTTACCCGGAGTAGAGCATAAACCTAAAAAGATTAAAGAGGCCCATTTAAGAACAAGAAAATGACATCGTGATTTGGATTGGATCTCGATGAAACAATCCATCAATGAGAAGTTAATTGGATAAGTTTAATGAATTCTTTTTTTTTTTTTTTTTACATTCGTTATAAGGAAAGGAAGACAAACTCATATTTAGTGAAAAAAAATCCTTTTATTATAAGTTAGAAGGAACTTGCTATGAAAAAAGAAAAAGTATTGGAATATACACATTGATTTTTTTTGAACCGTATGCGTTAAAAGGCGCCTGTACGGTTCTTAAGGGATACAATTTGACCCTAATCAACCGACTTTATCGAGAAAGATTACTTTTTTTAGGTCAAGAGGTTGATAGCGAGATCTCAAATCAACTTATTGGTCTTATGATATATCTCAGTATCGAGGATGATACCCAAGAGCTGTATTTATTTATAAACTCTCCTGGCGGATGGGTAATACCGGGAGTGGCTCTTTATGATACTATGCAGTTTGTGCAACCAGATGTACATACAATATGCATGGGATCCGCCGCTTCAATGGGATCTTTTATCCTGGTCGGAGGAGAAATTACCAAACGTCTAGCATTCCCTCACGCTTGGCGCCAATGAGGCTTTTATTTATTTGAGAGAAAAAAGAAGACTATGCCTTCGCCATATGAAATATGAATATGAATATTAAGTAATAATAGCATGGCACTTTGAATTCGATATAAAAAAAATTTTTTGTTTTCACAACATTAGCTTATGTATCGAGAGAGTAATATGATAAAAACGTATTTCCTATTTTCTTATTTTGGAAGTCCAGTTCAGCGTCACAAACTTTTTTCACACCAGAGGTCTCTTAACAATATTTCTATTTATGTTATGGAGCGAAAAAAAATTCTTTTTTCCTTAGTTTATTTATTATTTGATCAAATAAAAAGCAACTTTGGGATTGCTGAATGACAGACAAATCACAGACAAAAAAATATAATAAATATATATAGCAACGGAGCCATCATAGTATTTTTGAATTCCTCCGAAAGGAAGGGTGGTAAGTTGATCATTTACCGATCGGGGTCTGATCGATCCTATTTTTTATTTCTTTGATGGAAGGTAAGGGTCAATTTTATTGTAGAGCCGTATGCAATGCATAATGCCCGTACGGTTGTTCGATTCTATCTTTTTTTCTTGTTATTCTTTTATCTTTCTTTTATCTTCCCCTCATCATGAAAAAGAGAGAAACCTTTTATTATCTTATATCATCAGGGTAATGATCCACCAACCTGCTGGTTCTTTTTTTGAAGTAGCAACGGGAGAATTCATCCTGGAAGTGGGAGAACTGCTGAAACTACGTGAAACCCTGACAAGGGTTTATGTACAAAGAACGGGCAAACCCTTATGGGTTGTATCCGAAGACATGGAAAGAGATGTTTTTATGTCAGCAACAGAGGCCCAAGCTTATGGAATTGTTGATCTTGTGGCGGTTGAATGACAATAACCTGGATTTCGCGTCAATTCTGAAATGAACCCTGCCGAGTTGAATATTATTATTCTATGGAATCTTTTTTATTATTCTATTGAATAAAAGTAATTGATAATCATCCGGTTAGGATCGATCTAAACCAGCCCATTATGTATATGATTCAACATGCCAACGATTAAACAACTTATTAGAAATACAAGACAGCCAATTAGAAATGTCACAAAATCCCCCGCGCTTCGGGGATGCCCTCAGCGCCGAGGAACATGTACTAGGGTGTATGTGCGACTCGTTCAGATCATGAACTAGAACAAAGGAAAGAGAACAATGTTCGAATATCAATGATCAAATAGGATATAACGGAAAAACAAACTAGATTTCCTATCTAAAAATGGATGATATCCCTTTTATTTTGTATGAAATTTATGGTTTCTGTTGGTGTAAATCCACTCACCTCAATTCAAAATGAGAAGCAATTCTCCATTGGTAGCAAATGGTTATCCATTAAGCGGAGGAAATCTTAGTTAACATAGACCCCTCTTGCAAGAACGGACTAACAGGGTCAGTTACCCAGCCAACCTTCATAATTAAATACCGTTACTGTATAGGTAGAGCTTGTTGTGAAAGACCTATTACTGGATAATTCATGGGTAGAGCCGAAGAATGTGAACTATACAAGTTAGCAATAACATTGATTAAATGAAGTAAAGGCTCCGGTGTATAGAGAAGACCTCACCGTTGAAGAAGTAACCATAGAAACGATGGAATCCACTATTTCTTTATCATTACTTTGATTTTTTAATACCTAGTATAGTCAAATTTCGTATTTCGAGGTGAAATGTCTAGAAAAAATCAAAAATTGTGGTTGGGAAGGTTATAGTAGCCAAAGCCATTGGAATTCTTAGTTTATACATTGGAAAAATCAGTTTTGTTATTAATATACTAGGAAAGGGGCAAAAGAATAACTGAAAGAAAGGAAATCTAGGAAATCTATTAGTTATTCGTTAAAGTTTCATTTATTCAATGACCAGAATTAGACGGGGATATATCGCTCGGAGACGTAGAACAAAAATTCGTTTATTTGCATCAAGCTTTCGGGGGGCTCATTCAAGACTTACTCGAACTATTACTCAACAAAAAATAAGAGCTTTGGTTTCGGCTCATCGGGATAGGGATAGGAAAAAAATCCATTTTCGTCGTTTGTGGATCACTCGAATAAATGCAGCAATTCGCGAAAGGGGGGTATGCTATAGTTATAGTAGATTAATAAATGATCTGTACAAGAGACAGTTGCTTCTTAATCGTAAAATACTTGCACAAATAGCTATATCAAATAGGAATTGTCTTTATATGATTTCCAATGAGATTATAAAAGAAGTAAGTTGGAAGGAATCCACCGGTTAAACGGAGTTGCCCGGAGAATGAACTCCGGGAAGGTCGAATAAAAAAGAAAATAAAAATGAATAGAATATGAGAAAATATGAGAAAAGAAAGTAGTCAAAATAAAAATGAATCAACGCCTTCAAAAAAAAATTTTCTTCTTCCCAGATTCTTCTTTTTTTTCTTATGACACGAGAATTCAATCCGGATTCTTGGATTTTGACCACAAAATAGAAATCCGCGTTTGAGTTCGGATGGGGGTTTGAATTCAAGTTAATAAAGAGTAAACCTACCTTTTTCTGCCTCTAAGACTAGTAGTTCTAGTGGTCGACTCAGTTCTTTCAAATTGTTTCTCATTATTAAGAAAAGGTAACAAAGATAAAATACGAGCTTGTTTTATAGCAATAGTAATTAATCGTTGTTGTTTCAAGGTCAATCTATTTACTCGTCTAGATAATATTTTTCCCTGTTCACTAATAAATCGACTAATTAAACTCATGTTTTTATAATCAATTCGATCCCCCGATTGGATCGGGGGCAAACGCTTACGAAAAGATCGCTTGGATTTAAGAAAAGTTCGCTTGGATTTATCCATGGTTTGGTTAGTTTATTTCTTATCCCTAAAATCCTATTTCAGCCGGATCTATAATTAGAATAAATAAATAGGATTTGGTTTGTTTATAATTATTTTTAACTATGTTAAATATGTTATATATATAATGTCATTTTTCCCTTTCCTTGCCTTGTAAGATTAAGATAAGGGGGCAAGTACTCGCTTCAATCTATTTCTTTATCTCCACGTGAATCGTATGTTTGTAACAATATGGACAGAATTTTCGTAACTCCAATCGATTAGGCGTATTGTGCCGGTTCTTTTGAGTAATATATCTGGAAATGCCCGTTGATTCCTTATTAACACCGTTTCGAACACAAGCGGTACATTCCAAAAGAACCGGTATTCGCACATCTTTACCCTTGGCCATGAACCTCCTTTGGATTTTTCATTTACTCAACTCTTCCTCTTTCAATCCGAAACGAAAAAGAAGAAAGGAAGGAAAAAACAAAATAGAATTTGTAACTTGCTATCCTCTTATGCAAGATTTCACTACACTCAATATCGGAAATAAGATAGAAAGATTTCTAAACTTTCAAATCACAGTACAGCATTTTATATTTTATATAAGTATCTTGTATAATACTCTTTCCCTAGAACCACTGTTTGTATTCGACTTCCATAGAATGAAATATTCATTTCATTCCAACCAGAACCCGAGTCTCACAGCTGTTGAATGCACTTTTATTCTTTCTCTTTCCTCCCTTCTTCTAAAAAAGGGAAAAAAGAGAAAAGAGGGGGCTGATATTTAATTGTATCTCTAATATTCTTTATTCCGTCCCGCGCCAATAACTAGAATGGGAACGTCAACGCATCCGGGAAAAAACGATTAATCTCTATCAATAAACCTGCCAAAGAACCGAACCATAGAGTACTTAGTACCGGTGCCACGGAAAGATATGTTTTTAGATCTCGCATTGAAAAACCTCCTTCATTTTTTCATTTTATTGTAATCAATAAGATAATACATATTTAAATGTACAATTATCTAGTAAAAAAGATTTACTTTTTGTTAAATACAGAAAAAACGTCCTTTTCTTCTCCAATATTCCCCAAAAAGACTCAGTTATTTTTCCTTGGGGTTCCGTTCCATATTTCATATAGATAGAAGTCTTTTGCTATTATTATATGTTAAATGAGACCAAAAAGACGAAATGAAAAGAAAAATTCTAGGTTTTAATAGAGGAGATAACGATGTGGAAAACAAGACAGGAATTCTCTACAATGACACTGTAGACCAACGGAAGGGATGTAGCGCAGCTTGGTAGCGCGTTTGTTTTGGGTACAAAATGTCACGGGTTCAAATCCTGTCATCCCTACCTATTACTACTCCTTTGAGCAGTAATGAGGTATTTTTTAAGATCAACTCACAATGGACATATCATATAGAATCTTTCATTCTTATGACACTATATAGTATGCATACAATGACACTATATAGTATGCATACAAGATGTATTGGGGCCAATTCTTTTCTTTTTTCTTTACAGTATTCTCTTTTATGATAAGAAAGCGCTCTTAGTTCAGTTCGGTAGAACGCGGGTCTCCAAAACCCGATGTCGTAGGTTCAAATCCTACAGAGCGTGATTCGGATCTTCTTCGATCGAATTCGGCTGAAACACTAACTGGAACTGGAACAGCAATCTTAATTTGACCTCCTGGATATTAAACAAAGGAGGAGGTCAAAAAAAGGGGGGGATGTTAATTAATCAAAGGTCCAACTGATCGCCACGCCTGTATTGTAAATATGCAGTTACAAATAATCCAGCCAAAGTAATAGGAATTAGACCTAAGACGATTCCAAAAAGAAAAACTTCAATCATTTCAATTTGTTTGAAAGGAGAAAAAAGAGGTAATATCTATACCTAAATATTAATCCAAATTACCACGAATCTCAATGACCAAGAATTGGTAATTGACACGATAAGTAACTAGAAATACACAGAAGTTCGCGGAAAGATTTCCTTTTATGAATTGTGCAATTCATTTCAAATAAGTCGTATCTTGCTCAGACCAATAAATAGAGCTGAGGTTATAGTTAAAGCCGTTAGTAGAAAACCGAAATAACTAGTTATTATAGGCATCAAGGAGCTAAATGAAATATGTTATTTTTATACATATGTTTATAAAAAAGCACTTACCTGAGTTTCATTTTTTACAAAATAGGAGAGAAACAAAAATACCAATTGCAAGCTTTTGATTCAAATATCATTATAGACAGCACTAACAAGGATAAAGTCACAGCTTTAGAAAAAGAAATTGATTAATCGTCTGTAACATCTACGCATACCGCGTTTGCAATCAGCGAATGCATTCTTGGATCATTTTTCAATTCAACTAATAAGAATTAGGTCGTGTAATTTCGTTTTAAAACAAAACTCTTTTCGAATCATTATGGAATCAAATTAGAAAATTATTACTCTTTTTTTTTTATCGAATCTATTTTCAATTTTAGAGCGAACAGTAATCTTATAAAACTTTTACTTTCTTTTTAACTAATTAGATTTCGTAATAGGTTATAATATCTTGCATATAATATCTTGAATGAATGAGAACAAAAAGTGATCACACGATCACTCGAAAAAAAAAAATAGGTGTTTTGGTTCAACTATATTATAAGACTAGTCATTTCTATTCTCTTTTGCTTTAGAAGTTCTAGTTTGTATCTTTCCTATTAGAAATCCGCCTCTTTGTAGTTAGGTCAAAAAAGAACCTTCAGATTTCAGATTTCGATCTAATACAACAATGCATGCATTAGTGATTCCAATTATTTCATTCGTTGTTCTTTTTCGTTTATCGAAGAAAATTTCC